TTATAAGGAAGTTACTGAAGTTTCAGAGTTACTATGAAAGTCAGGTGGTAAAAATAAATCTCATTCACGTGAAAAAGAGGGTGACGTAGGAAATAATGAACTTCGCTGTGTTAAAAAAGCTTCTCAAACCAAAAAAATAAATATAATTACTGCAATAATTGAAAATAAAGAGCCAAAAGAAGAAATTTGATTTCACTTGTAATAAGAGTCAGGGTAATCTACATAACGACGAGGTATGCCAGCTAACCCTAAAAAATGCTGCGGAAAAAAGGTTAAATTCACTGCAAAAAATATAATCAAAAAATGAGCTTTAGCTCATTTTTCATGTAAAGTAAAACCTGTTATTACAGGGAATCAGTAAATTAACCCAGCAAAAATTGCAAATACTGCCCCTATTGATAAAACATAGTGAAAATGGGCCACTACATAATAAGTGTCATGAAGTATGATATCTAAAGAAGAGTTAGATAAGACAATCCCTGTTAAACCACCTAATGTAAACAAAAAAATAAAACCTAATACTCAATATATTGAAGCCCTTAGGTGACAGTGTCTTCCGTATAAAGTTATTAATCAACTGAATACTTTAATCCCAGTAGGTACAGCAATTACTATAGTTGCAGCTGTAAAATATGCTCGAGTATCTACGTCTATTCCAACAGTAAATATATGATGAGCTCAAACAATAAATCCTAAGATTCCGATAGAAACTATTGCATAGATTATACCTAAAGTCCCGAAAGCCGGTTTAGATGAAAAGTTCCTTAAAATGTGAGAAATCATTCCAAAACCAGGTAAAATTAAAATATAGACTTCTGGATGTCCAAAAAATCAGAACAAATGTTGGTAAAGAATTGGATCACCCCCACCTGCAGGGTCAAAAAAAGTTGTATTAAAATTTCGATCAGTTAATAGTATAGTAATAGCCCCTGCCAAAACAGGTAAGGATAGTAATAATAAAAATGCAGTAATCAATACAGACCAAACAAATAAACTTATTCGTTCTAATCTAATACCAGAAGATCGTATGTTAAAAATTGTAGTAATAAAATTAATAGCTCCTAAAATTCTTGATAGGCCTGCTAAATGTAAAGAAAAAATAGCTAAGTCTACTGAAGAACCTCCGTGGGCAATTGGCCCTCTAAGAGGAGGATAGACTGTTCAGCCAGTTCCAACTCCGCCTTCTACTATTCTAGAACAAAGTAACAAAATAAAAGAAGGGGGAAGCAATCAAAATCTTATATTATTTATGCGAGGAAAACTTATATCAGGTGCACCAATTAATAACGGAACTATTCAATTCCCAAACCCACCAATTATCATAGGTATCACTATAAAAAAAATCATAACAAAAGCATGAGCTGTCACAATAACATTATAAAAATGTTCATCAATAAGTACTAAGGAAGTTCCTAACTCTAGTCGAATTAGTAGAGATAAGCCTGTTCCTACTAAACCACATCAAACACCAAAAATTATATATAAAGTACCAATGTCTTTATGATTTGTCGAAAATAATCAACGCAAGAGAGTCTCCTCATAAATAAATTAAAAGTTTATTGCCTTAAGGTCGGCCATCAAAAAAGAAAATAAAAAAAGCTCCTATTATATTTAATATTAAAAAAATATATAAGTAAAGTGATTTATAGCTCTTACTACTTAAAATTAGAGAATACGAAAACTTTAAGTAGAATACTAAACTAATCGCTGATCCAACAATTAAAAGTACGATTAAAGGTCAAACATTTATCTGAGCTATGTTAAATAAAACGTTAATTTTTACGACAAACACAAAAAATGGAGGTAATCCACTTATTGAAAGCAAATTTATTATTGCATTAAAATAATCTAATTTTATTATTATTAATAAAAACATAAATAATGTAACTATGTAAACCAAAAAATAGACCCACACTTGACCAAAAATTAAAGCACTAATTATTCATCCAGTGTGGGAGATAGAAGAGGCTCCAATTATTGCACGAATATTTGTTTGATTATTACCTAAAATTCTACCGTAAATAGCACTTAAAACACCTAAACACATTACAGTTAGCTGAAAGCTTGGAAACCTATTTAAAAAAACTACAAATAGAGCTAATGGAGCAACTTTTAAAGGTCCTATAATTAAACAGCATGAAAATCAATCTAACCCAGCTACAACGCTTGGCACCCAAAAATGCCCAGGAAAAAACCCTAACTTTAGTCTTATTCTTAACATAAACATAATGCTAATAATAGTATTTTCAATAAAAAATGAAAAAATTATTATACCCCTAAAAAATAATAAAACCCTGGAAAAGGCTTGAATAGAAAAATATTTTAAGACTACTTCTTTAGATAGGGATAAATTCCTTATTAATAATATAGGTATTAATGAAAAAAACCCTAACTCTATCCCGCCTCAACACACGACCCAATTACTAGATCTGATCGATATTAAAGGACCTAAGATTAAAAAATATATAAACAATAAAACCCTAAAATTAATTAAACAACGAGAAAAAAAAATCTCATAAAATTCAACATCAATGAATTCCGTTCTTCCGGCGGATGTTTATAAAAAAACCCAACAAAAAAAATCATATAAATTTCAATTAATGCCTCGACAGCCCTTCCATTTAGTTGAATTTTCACCTTGACCATTACTAGTTTCTTTTAGAATTTTAGCCTTACCTATTGGTTTTATTAATTACTTACGATCCGCGGATCTAAGCTTACTAATTTTAAGATTTGTTACCACAAGAATTATTTCAATTGTATGATGACGAGACGTGATTCGAGAATCAACATTTCAAGGTTTTCATGGTACTAACGTTACTAAAGGTTTAAAATTTGGAGTTGCTTTATTTATTTTATCAGAAGTATGTTTTTTCTTTGCTTTTTTTTGAGCTTATTTTCATAGAAGTTTAGCTCCAACCGTAGAAGTAGGTGCCCACTGACCTCCTACAGGCATCGAAACATTAAATGCCTTTCAAGTACCCCTTCTAAATACGTCGGTATTACTACTTTCAGGGGTAAGAATCACGTGAGCACATCATAGTATTGAAGAGGGGAAATACTCATCAGCTATTCAAGGCCTATTATTAACTGTTCTATTAGGGTTTTATTTTTTGGTGTTACAATATGGGGAATATATAGAAACCGGTTTTTCTATGGCTGATAGTGTATATGGGTCTTGTTTTTTTTTAGCAACAGGATTTCATGGTACCCATGTAGCCGTAGGTGCAACATTTTTAACAGTTTGTTTTTTACGATTACTATTCTTTCATTTTAATAAACAACACCATGTTGGTTTTCTGGCGGCTGCATGATATTGACATTTTGTTGATGTCGTATGATTATTTTTATATGTAAGAATTTATTGATGAGGTTCTTAATCAGAATAGCTTAATTAAAGCTTTGATTTTGTAATTCAAAGATAGGTGTCCCCTTTCTGGTAACTAGTCTTCTAGTTTAAAAAGTAAAAATCTCACTTTTCAGTAAAAAAATTAACGGAAATATATGTATAAAAACAGATATTATTTCAAAAGACTTTAAGTCTTTAGAGGGTAAGCAATAGCTTGAGGACCTTCCATGATTTAATGACGAATACAAGAATATATTATATGCTGCGCTAAAAAAAACTATCAACCCTATAACAAAAATTATTAGTAAAGAAATTTTTCAAAGACAAGGCACAATAAAAAGTTCCCTAACCAAATTTAAAGTTGGTGGAGCAGCTATATTAACACAACATAAAAAAAACCAGCAAAAACCTAGTATAGGGTAAAGCTGAAGTATCCCCTTTAAGTAAGTTATTCTTCGTGTATTTACTTTCTCGTACGTAAAATATGTTATACAAAATAAAGCAGAAGATGTAACTCCATGGGCAAATATCATAATAACAGCACTAGTGATTCCATAGATAGAATTTCTAAGAACACCAACAATCACTAATCCTATATGAGCTACTGACGAATAAGCTACTAATGCTTTCATATCAGTTTGTCGAAGACACATAAAACAAGCTAAAAGAGCGCCTCACATTCTTAGTGATATAAAAAATGTTGTTATTCTTAAACAAAAACATTTATTTATTATATATAAACCATATCCTCCAAGCTTTAGTAAAATTCCGGCTAAAATCATTGAACCTGCTAAGGGAGCTTCAACATGAGCTTTAGGTAGTCACAGGTGAACTGAATACATAGGTAATTTAACTAAGAAAGCCCCATATAAAAAAATCAAAAATGTGCTATCTAAACTATTATTAATAATCTTAATTATTTGCATGTTAAATGAGGATGTTTTATAGCACAAAAAAAAAATCAAAACTATCAACGGAAGCCTTGCTGTAACAGTGTATACTATTATATATCTACCAGCTTGAAGCCGTTCAGGTTGATAGCCTCAACAAATAATTAACAATAAAGTAGGGATTAAAGAACTTTCAAAAAAAATATAGAATATTAAAATTCTGTCTGATGAAAATGCCAACATTAAAATTAGTCCTAATAAAATTAAACATAAACTATAAGATCTACTTTTTAAAGAAGGGGTTGAAATAATACATAAGAAACACAAAAAAAACGATAAAAAGACTATAAGAGAGTTAATTTGATCTCTGAAAAAGACCATGTTAGAAATTTCTAAAAAATTTTGATTAAGAAAAAATAAACTTACTAAAGTAATTAATCCTATTATTAAAAAATTAACACTTCATATGTTAGAAAAAAATATTATAAACAAAAACCCTACTAATAACCTAAGAATAGAAAAAGGGAGTAAGTAAACCCCGCATCAAAGTTAGCAGCTTCAATAGGCTTTTTCTTTTTGCCATAAAAGGATTTTGAAAATCTTTAAAGGAATTTGACTTCCACTTAGTGAATACACTAAAATAGTAATAAATATCTCATTCTCTATTATTTTAAGGATTACATTAGTAGTTGTATTTTACTTTACTAATTTCCCCATCGAAAATGAAAACGAAAAATTAACCCCATTTGAATGTGGGTTTGAGCCTTTAAGGAATATACGTGCTCCTTTTAGTACTCGATTTTTTATTCTAGTAGTATTATTTTTAATTTTTGATGTAGAAATTAGTTTATTATTTCCTTTAATTAACATGATTTTCTTTAATACTTTTATTATAGTGCTATCTTTTATATTTTTTTTGTTTATTCTACTGATAGGGATTTTTTTTGAGTGAAAAGAGGGAGCATTAGATTGAGTTTCATTTAAAGGTAAGCTAAATTATTAAGCTGTTGGGCTCATAACTCAAAAATAGATTTTCTTCTTTAAGTTTACTTTGCTCTAATAATAAAAATTGTAAATTGTTTAACTATGGAATGGAAGTTGTGCATAAAATCCAGCATGAGGTTTTGAACAATATTAGAAATAATAATTCAGTAAACATAAAAGTACATAACAAAAAAGGTGCCAGCAGTTGCGGTCATACCTTAATGTACACAATTTCATTACTTTAGGTTGGATTATTCCAAATAAAATTTTTAGAAGGCAGTAAAATGCTTCTACCTATTGTGGTCTTATTACTGGATTACCTATCTCCACCGAAAACTCCTAAAAAATAGACTAGGATTAGATACCCTATTATAGGTTAGAGCTAAAACAAGAAACCTAAGCACTAAAATCAATATGATTAAAACTTAAAGAGCATGGCGGTAAGTTTTAACTTTAGGGGAACTTACCAGGTAATAGATAACACACAAGTTACTCAACTTATATTAACAGTTTATATATTGCCGTTGTAAGGTTACATTTAAAATATAACCGTTAAATCCCCGGATTTGAAAACAGGTCATGGTGTAGCTTATATATAAGTCTTTAAGGCGAGTTACAATATTTTTTTCAGGTAAGATATGAAAATTTATCTTAAATAGATGGACTTAAAAGTAATATTTAAAATTATAATTTGAATTAAAAAAAACTTGTGCACAAATCGCCCGTCACTCTCGTTGATGAAATTCAAACGAGATAAGTCGTAACATAGTAGAGGTAGTGGAAACTGTCTCTTTTTTTGAAGTGTTTCACGTTACCTTTTCAAGATAAAAATAGTCTTTGACTCGTTTTTAAAGCATTCAATGCATCAAGTTTCGGCCTTGAAGATGGATTTTCCCCTAAAAACTATGATAAGTGATCTTTTTTCCGCTCTCGATGGGTGTTATAGAATTTTTTCGTGGGTGCCCACAATTATTGTTATTGCAATATTTACCCAAAAAACATTTAACTTTAGTATTAATAATAACATCCAAAGTTTAAATAAATTTATTCAAGGAAACAAATCGTTACCAGGTCTGCCTTTACTCTTATTTTCATTAATGCTCTTTATTATTTTAATTAACTTATCAGGATTAGCCCCATTTGTGTACAGCCCTTCAAGATCTTTATGGTTTGCTAGAGCTATAGCTTTAACACTTTGAAGTTTAATTTTAATTTCAGGTATTATTTTTAACCCAAAAGAAAGAGCCGCGCATTTAGCGCCAAGAGGTGCTCCAGCAGCTTTAATTTCCTTTTTAATTTTAATTGAAACAGTATCAATTTTAATCCGACCGTTAACTCTTACCGTTCGGTTAATTGCAAACATTAGGGCAGGCCACATTGTTCTCTCTTTAATCGCTAATTGTTTAACGAGAGTTAACTTTTCAAGATCATTAATAATTTTACTTGTATCAATTTTTTATAACATGTTTGAAGTATTTGTGTGTTTTATTCAGGCTTATATTTTTACCTTACTAATAGGACTTTATTCAAGAGAACACCCTTCATTTTAACGAAGCAGCTTTGCATTTAACTGTTAATTATTTTGTAGCCCCCTAGGGCCGTTTGAAATCCCTCAATTAAGGCCAACTTACGGCTATCTTATTTTTTTATGTGTTTTATGCACTTTACTCCTATTAATAATATTTAGTAATTGTAAAACTTTGATTAAAACTAATTCTGAATTAAAAACGAAAAATTTTGCCTTATTTTTTGGTGGCAGATTAATGCACAGATTTTAAGCGTCTGACATGGACCTTTTCCCCTCTCCTTTGGTGTTACGCACGAAAAGATTTGAGCTTTTAAGAGGATTTTCCAAGGAGAAACTCTCAAGTTGGAAATTTCATTTTTGGAATTGAAAGCCAATAGTTTATTTAACTTACAACTCAAAAAAAATCACTTTCGTAAATACCTAACTTGCAATTAGAAGTTTTTTTTAAACTAATTTTTTTTTGCTTATCAAAAAAAGATATCTAGGGTACCACAAACCCTCGGTTTTAAATAACCTATGAAAAGAAGGCCGCTTCGGACTTTTTACTTGGAAGGTAACTGTACTTTTATACTATCTTAAAGGGACTATATGTCTTAAAAAAATTTACAATTTTTCGCTTAGAATCTGCCACCAAAAAATAAGGCTTCAATAACAATTGGCATAAAAGAGTGATTGGCACCACAGATTTCAGAACATTGACCGTAATAAATTCCTGGAAAATTAATAAATATATTTATTCTATTTAAACGACCTGGAACTGCGTCTATTTTTAACCCTATCGATGGAAGGGCAAATGCATGAAGGACATCTGCAGAAGTAGTGATAATATTTGTATTAACTTCATAAGGTAAAGTGACCCTATTATCAACTTCTAAAAGCCGGTACATACCTTCATTTAAATCTTTAAGTGGAACTATATAACTGTCAAAAGCCATTCCATTATAAGGTAATTCGTACCTTCAATATCACTGGTGGGCAGTGCTTTTTAAAACTAACCCATCTGAAGGTTGTTCGTCTAGTAAGTATAAAAGGCGCAAAGATGGTAATGCTAATCAAATTAACAATAGTGCAGGAATAATAGTTCAGATGGTCTCTAATTGTTGAGCTTCTAGTATAGTTCGAGACGAAAGTTTGTTAAAAACTAGGTTTATTCCTAAAATAACAACAAATATAAAAATACCAATAAGTAGCACTAGTGCATGATCATGAAAAAGTATTATTTCTTCTTGAATTGGTGTGGCAGGGTCTATTAAATTTAATTGGCCAAAAATTCTCAATTAACAAAGGTAATACCTTCTTAGCATCTTCAGTGCTATGCTTAATATAAGCTATTTGTTAATCGCCTTTTAGCATCAATAACTTGACAAATTTAGTATTTTTTTTAAACTAGATAAAAAAAATTTTGGATGTAGAAAATATTAAGAATAAAAATAGAATAAAATACAGGATAGTACAAGGCACAGCTAAAGTAGTATATGGTTCCTCAATAGGGCAAGCACCTAACCAGGTTAAGATAATAAAATCTACAACTAAAATTCAATAGAATAGTTGAAATAATGGTGAAAAACTTGAAGACAATCCTAAAGATTTAATTATTAAAGGAAGAAAGTATAAAATAAAAATAGATATAACCAATGCCACCACTCCCCCTAACTTAGATGGAATAGAACGCAAAATTGCATAAGCAAAAAGAAAATATCATTCTGGCTGAATATGAGTAGGTGTAACTTTGATGTTCGCTATGGAAAAGTTTTCTGGGTCCCCTAGTAAATTAGGGTAAAATAAAGCAATAAACCCTAGACAAAATAATACAAATAAAAACCCAACAATATCTTTTCATGAGAAATAAGGGTGGAAGTGTATCTTAGAACTGTGATTTAACCTCCCTAAGGGGTTAGTACTTCCTTTTTCATGTAAAAAATAAATATGAATTGCAGATAAAGCACCAATAACAAACGGTAAAATAAAATGTAAAGAATAAAAACGAGTCAAAGTTGATTGACCTACAGAAAAGCTACCTCAAATTCACTCTACTAAAGATGGGCCAAAATAAGGAATCGCTGATATTAGGTTTGTAATTACAGTGGCTCCTCAAAACCTTATTTGCCCTCAAGGTAAAACATATCCTAGAAAAGCTGTTGCTATTCTAGTAAGAAAAATAGTTACACCAACCATTCAAGTTCGAGGTTGAGTAATGTACCTTTGGTAATAAAGTCCACGTCCAATATGGAAATAAATAAATAAGAAAAAAAAACTCGCGCCGTTTGCATGGAAGCTACGAAATAACCATCCATATGGCACATCACGCCTAATGTGAACTACTGAAGCAAAAGTGTTAGTGATATCCGACGTATAGTGTATAGACAAGAAAAACCCTGTCAAAATTTGTATTCCTAATAATAACCCTAAAATAGAACCTCCATTCCACCAAATAGAAATTCTTATAGGGGTTGGTAAAGAACTTATACTTTCTACAACACGAATTTTTTGCAAATCAATTTGTAGAGCTCATATTCCCCAAAAAATTATTTCTACGAAGTCGTAAAAAATTAACTAAGATAGACAACCCTAAAGCGGCCTCACAGGCAGCTAGGGTTAGTAAGACTAATATTAAAAAACCACTAGAAAAAAAAATAATTCTAGAACAAAAATTAAATATAATTAATCTTAGTATTATGGCTTCTAGAATAATTAGTAAATTTAAAATATAATAAAAATTCCGAAAAAAAGTTAAACAAAAGAAAAGCACAAATACAAAAGATAGTTGTAACATTAATTAACAAAAATTGAGAGTAATATTAGCACACATATTCTAAATGGTAAAAATCTTTTTCAGCAGAGGTTTATAAGTAAATCATATCGATGCCGAGGGTAGGCACCTCGAGTAAACAAAAAAAATAATGAGACTACCAGGCTTTGTAAAACTATAACAAAAAAATTTCAAGAAAACATAAATAAAACTACGGTAATTATTGATATAAACAAGATATTAGCATATTCAGCTAAAAATAATATAGCAAAACCTCCACCACCATATTCAATATTAAATCCTGACACTAACTCAGACTCCCCCTCAGCAAAATCAAAAGGTGCTCGATTAGTTTCTGCTAATCTAGAAGTAAATCATGTTAAAATTAATGGTACAAAAATAAAAAGAATAGGAAACAATATGTGTACATCAGTAGAAAGTTCTGAAATAGTAAATATAGGGAATAGTAAAATCAAAAGTAAGCTTACTTCATAGGAAATAGTTTGGGCAGCGGCTCGTAAAGCACCTAAAAAAGCATACTTAGAGTTACTTGTTCAACCAGCTAACATGATGGCGTACACATTTATAGCACTTACACAAAAAAAAACTAATAGACCCCAACAAACAAACTTGAAAGCAAAGTCCCTAGGGTAGAGGAATCAAATGAACATAGCCAAAAAAAAGCCCATTAATGGTGCAAGATAAAATAAAATTTGGTTTCTTCCATGTAGTACAATTTTTTCTTTAACAAATAATTTAATAGCATCAGAAAAAGGTTGGATAATTCCTCAATAACCAACTATCTTAGGTCCCTTACGAATTTGGATATAACCTAGAACTTTTCGTTCTAATAGAGTATAAAAGCTACAGATAATAAAACACATAGACAAGTTATAATTCTAGAAATTAAAATAAACAAAAAGAAGAAGTGTAATCCATCTAATTCGATTTAATGATAAAAAATTTGGCCAATTAAAAAGAACCCTACTCTTATTAATAATATTTACTAATTTGTTTATTATAGGCGAAACCTCTAATCAACCATAATCCAAATAGTTTAGTCTTTTACTAATAGGAGCAAAAAGCATTGGTATATTCTGATAAAGGGGACTTAAGAAAAACAATGAAGAAAGTGTAAAAGATTTAATTCGTCCTAAGAAAATCACCCCAAATAATAATCCCAAAAGTGTCAATAAGTTAATTCATGTCCTAGAAATTTTTGTAACAAATACTACTTCTAATAAAGATAAGTCTAAAGCTTTAAATATTTTCCCAAAAAAAATAGATAAGACTCCCAGAATAATTATTGGAATATAGATACTAATCCTATTATTAATAGAAATTAATTTTAAAGAAGATATAGACCAACAAATAGATTTTAATCTACGTATAACATATGTTGCAGTTATCATAGTAGCTAAACATATGAGAACAACTCTAAACGAGTTAATATTAGACATAAATATTTTTTCTAGAATTAAATGTTTAGAAAAAAAAGCACTTATAAAAGGCGCACCAATAAGACATAATCTCCTAATATTAAACATTACTAAACATAAAGGTATCCTAATACCTGCTCTACCTAATATCCGAATATCTTGATTCCCGAAACTCGATATAAGGATTCTTCCAGCAGCTAAGAATAGTAGTGCTTTAAATAATGCATGCGCATACAAATGGAATAGTGAAAGTATAGGTAAACCTAGTCCCAAACAAAAAACTATAACCCCCAATTGTCTTAAAGTAGATAACGCTACAATCTTTTTTAAATCATTTTCAAAAATAGCAGCAGAACCCCCTAGCAAACATGTAATTGCCCCACAAAACAGTAAAATAGAACAAGACTCTTGAGATAAAGGTAAATTAACTCTAAAGCGAATAATTATGTAAATCCCTGCTGTAACTAAAGTAGAAGAGTGAACTAAAGCACTAACAGGAGTAGGTGCAGCTATAGCTGCAGGTAACCACGACGAAAACGGAAATTGAGCACTTTTAGTAAGTGCTGCCAATGTTAATACTAAAATTAGCATAGATATTCTTAATGAAAGCAGTGAAAAAGAAAATTGACCTAAAATTACATAAAAAAATCTACTTGACACAATAATTACATCCCCTAAACGATTAACTAATAAAGTTTGAAAACCCGCGTACAATGAATCTTTCCTTTGGTAATAAATAATTAGAGCAAAAGAAGTAATTCCTAACCCGTCTCAACCAAGTAATAAGAAAAACAATGAACCCCTAAAAATTAAAAAATTTATAGAAACCACAAACCTTAATAAAATCCAAGTAAACCGCCAATGAAACTCATCTTCTTCTATATACTTTGTAGAAAATATAAATACACACCTAGAAATTAAAGTTACAATTATTCTAAATCTTAGTCTAATTTTATCTAAAATCAAAGTTATAGTAAAAAATACAGAACCGACAGATAAAAATTCAATTTCTAAAACAGTAGTTTTATTAATAAAAATTAAACTTAAATAACAACATATTAAACTAAAACAAAACAATAAAATAGAAAATTGTAATTTACTTCGATTCAATTTGTAAGGAACTCTTTAGTTTAATAATTTGAACAATAGCCAAGAATATGACAAGTAAAATAACTACCAAGCTTACAAAAATAGATATTTTTATTTGGATACCTGAGTCAAAAGTGGAAGCACCTAAAAATATGTAATTTAAATCAGAGAATATAAATCTAAAATAAAACAACAATGCAAAAAATAGTAATAACACCTGAGGCATTTCTAACTTAAACATAGTGTTAGATCTAATTATACATATGTAAATAAATAGAACTAATAAGCCTCCGATGTAAATAAGGAAAAGCAAGTAACCGTATCATGCTCTCGACATTAAACTAATTAAAACTACAAAAGAAATTCTAATAAAAATTAACAATCCGGCTAATCTCACAGGACTAATTAATATAGGGAATAAACTAATGAAAATACACCTCAGCAAAATTATAGATATAAAAATTATTGGTTAAAAGGAACCCCCACTTAATAGTTGCAAACCATTTCTTCTCTTTAAAGTATTTAACCCAAAAATTAAAAATTTAATTCTTTAACTTCCAAAGTTAATGTTTTCCAAAACTGTTTTTGAAATTAACAAAAAGTTATATATTGATTCTAAGTCAACCGCATTAATCTGCCAAATTAAAAAATTTGCTATGGTCCTTTCGTACTAAAAGCAAAAAAATAAAAGATAGAAACTGACCTGGCTTACGCCGGTCTGAACTCAGATCATGTAGGAGTTAAATGTTCGAACAGAACAATCTATTTTGACGGTTAGTCTTTTAGTTCCTAGTCCAACATCGAGGTCACAAACTATGAAAATCATTATGCTGTTATCCCTAAGGTAATTTTGTCTTACAAAACTTAATGTCTAGTAAATTATTAAAGTTTAAATGTTTAAATGTCGCCCCAACAAAAAAATAAAATAAAGTTTATTTTTTATTTAAAATTCTAAGGGTCTTCTCGTCTTTTTTCTTTGATTAAGTATTTTCACTTATTAAATAAATTCAATAAAATTTAAAGAAGACAGAAAATTCTTTATTAAACCTTTCATTCCAGACTTCAATTAAAAGCCAATTGATTATGCTACCTTAGCACAGTCAAGGTACTGCGGCCGCTAACAAATTATGCGCTGGGCAGAATTTACCTAAAATAAACTTCTTTAGGCTATGTTTTTGATAAACAGGTAAGAATTTGTTTTGCCGAGTTCCTTAATTAAAATTCTCTTTTTACTAATTTTAACATTATAAAATTTATTTAAAATTTAATAACTTTTTCTTTAAAAAAAAGATCAAAAAAAATAATAAATAATTATGTCAAAAATTTTTAAGAGGTTTATTTCATAAAAAATTAAATTACGAAAAATTCTTTTTTTAAGAAATCTAAAAACTTCTTAATTTTTCAAAGTACTAAATACTTTTAAAGAAAATCCAGCTATCTTAGAAAATGGAAGTTTTTCGCTCCTAAAATCAACTAATAATAATAATAATGCCACATTATTAAAATACTTTTCTAACTTAAAAAAAATTTTAGATCTTTCTAATTCGGGAAACTTTATATAATATTTTTTTAATTAAACACTTATGCAAAAGGTAAAAAAAGATAAATAAAATTTCATTTCTGGGTAATAAAAATTTTAGCTTTAAAAATATTTTTTTAAAGATACTCTAAAGAGACCTTTTTAATGTAACTAAAAAATACAAATAATACTTTATCT